AATATGGAAAGATAAAACGTGCAACCCCTAAACGATAATAAATTAAAATTCTTAAAAACAAAAAGAAAAAGAATTTTTGAGTGATCATGTAATAACTTTTTTGGTCTCATTCATTCAAGATATTCCATATTACGCGAATGAACCTATTGCTGACTCTAATGAGTTAAATTGAAAGTCAATTTATAAGTTTACTCTTCGCTCGAAAATCGACAATAGATTCGCTAGAATTTTCAAAAATAGACGAAATGCTCAAAAATGAAGTTACACGGCCCAACTCTTATTCTTATTACTTATTCTTTTATTAGTTTATCTAAGAGTTACTCAATGAAGCGGTTGATTGAAATCGAAAGATGGATAGATATTACAGATGATGAATCAATTTCATTTTATATACCTGCCACTTTATCTTTATCTTTGTTAGTACCGTCTATAATGATAGATGAATAACAAACTTTCAATCGAGCTTCTTTGAAATTTTTGCGTATCCTCTTATTTTGAAAAAATGGAAACTTAGGTAAGTGCTTTCTAAACATATGTAGAAAAAAAGATATTTCATTTAGATCCTTTATGCTTACAATAACTAGTTATTTTGGTTTTCTATTAGCGGCTTTAACTATAACCTCCGCTCTGTTTATTGGTTTAAGCAAGATACGACTTATTTAAAATTCATATTTGAAATGAATAATAAATCTTTCCGTGAGATTCCAACTAGTCTATAGTTACTTACAGCGTCAATTGTCAATTCTTGGTCATTGAGATTCATGCCAATTTGGATTAGTATATAGGTATAGATATTACCTCTTTTTTTTCTTTCAAACAAATTGAAATGATTGAAGTTTTTCTATTTGGAATCGTCTTAGGTCTAATTCCTATTACTTTGGCTGGGTTATTCGTAACTGCATACTTACAATACAGACGTGGTGATCAGTTGGACCTTTGATTAACATCTCTTTGTTTTATCAACCTCCTCCTTTTTTATTTAATCCACAGGAGGGCAAATTCCTATTGCTGTGCAAAAGTTACTGAATCCATTTCAGTCTAATTTGATCTAAGAATAAAAAAATCACGCTCTGTAGGATTTGAACCTACGACATTGGGTTTTGGAGACCCACGTTCTACCGAACTGAACTAAGAGCGCTTTCTTATATGAATAGATAAGACTGTAAAGAAAAGGATTACCCCAGATGCATAGTATTATTGAAATACTATGCCCAATTTAAATCGATCTCAGACGATCCCTCGTTACTGCTCAACGTAGCAGTAATAGGTAGGGATGACAGGATTTGAACCCGTGACATTTTGTACCCAAAACAAACGCGCTACCAAGCTGCGCCACATCCCTTCCATTGCTCTACAGTGTCATTGTAGAGAATTCCTGTCTTGTTTTCCATATCGTTATTGCCTCCGTTGATATACACAATTTTTTGCCCAGTTCATCTTTTTTTTGTCTCATTTATAACATATCATATAATAAACATATATTAACATATATTAATTAATAATTTAATATTAATAATAGTTAAATAATAATATAACATATATTAACATATAATAATAGTAAAAGACTTGTATACATATAAAAAAAGAAATGAGTATTTTTCACAAATGCTCGGTAAGGGGGAGATGCTTTTTTTCTGTTTTAAGAAAAGAAAAAATCCTATTTACTTTTACTGCACCATTGTACAAAATGGAATATATTAATATTAGAGGAATCTTATGGATTACGTGTACAACTATAAGTGATCTTTAACTACCTATTTTTGTATTACAATAAAAAAGGAGGGTTTTCGATGCGAGATTTAAAAACATATCTTTCTGTGGCACCAGTACTAAGTACGCTATGGTTCGGGGCTTTAGCAGGTCTATTGATAGAGATTAATCGTTTTTTTCCGGATGCGTTGACATTCCCCTTTTTTTCATTTTAGTTATTGAGATGGGAAGGAATGAAGAAGGTTAAAGATAGAATAAAATATCTGTGACTAAACCCCCTCTACTCTTTTCTCTTTTTTCCTTTTTTTCTATTTTTAAAATAAGGGAGGAAAGGGAAAAAATAAGAGTGGATTCAACATAGGCGAGGCTCGGGTTCAATAAAAAAAATGAATATTAATAATAAATAATAAAGGGATGGGGGAGTAGAAGAGAAAATGTGGGTCTAAGGAAAGAGTATTATACAAGATATTTAAATGAGAAATGAAATACTGTATTTCGATTTGAAATAGAGTTTCTAACTCTTTGTATTACTTATTAGTTTTGTATTACTTATTATTTTTTTTTATTTACTATGACTTTAATTTACTATTAAATTTAGTATGTACTTTGATCGTTTTTTTAGAATTAGATTTCAAGTTAGTAATTTCTATTTGTTTTCCTCCCTTTCCTCTTCTTCGTGTGGTAGAAGAGTTGAATAAATAAAAATCCAAAGGAGGCTCATGGCCAAGGGTAAAGATGTCCGAGTAACGGTGATTTTGGAATGTACCAGTTGTGTCCGAAACGGGGTTAATGGGGTATCAAGAGGCATTTCCAGATACATTACTCAAAAGAACCGTCACAAGACACCTAATCGATTAGAATTGAGAAAATTTTGTCCGCATTGTTACAAATATACAATTCATGGAGAGATAAAGAAATAGGGCGAACTGAATACCTGTATGTTACCCTTTCCAATTTCAAAGGAAGGGGAAAAAATAACATTATATAACATATTTAAATACAAAATAAACAAATCCTATATCCGTGACTTTCAAAATTAGAATTAAGAAATAGGATTTTCGAGATAAAGATAAGGAATAAACTAAAACAAACTATGGATAAATCCAAACGACCTCCTCTTAAATCCAAGCGATCTTTTCGTAGACGTTTGCCCCCGATTCAATCGGGCGATCGGATTGATTATAGAAATATAAGTTTAATTAGTCGATTTATTAGTGAACAAGGGAAAATATTATCTAGACGAGTGAATAGATTGACCTTGAAACAACAACGATTAATTACTATTGCTATAAAACAAGCTCGTATTTTATCTTTGTTACCCTTTCGCAATAATAAAAAGGTTGAAAGAAAGGGGTCGATCCCTAGAACTACTCGTCTTAGAACCAGAACCAGAAATAACTAGGCTTATTTTGGAATCATAATTTTAATGGAATCAGAATTTGAATCCGAACTCAAAGGCAGATTGGTATTTTTCCGAGAGTCCAGATTAGATTATCGGGTCGTAAGAAAAACAAAAAAAAAAGAATTGGAGAAAGCTTTTTCTACTGAGTGTGTTCATTCGTTTTGACTATTTTAGCATATTTTATCCCAGTAATTTCTACTCTACCTTCCCGGAGTTAATTCTCCGGGAAACTTCGTTTAAATTATTCCGACGGACTTTTTATAACCTACTTCTTTTATTATCTCGTTGGAGATCATATAAAGACAATCTCTATTTAATATAGCTATTTGTGCAAGTATTTTACGATTAAGAAGCAACCGGCCCTTGTACAGATCGTGTATTAATCTACTATAACTATAGTATACCGCCTTTTCGCGAATTACTGCGTTTATCCGAGTGATCCACAAACGACGAAAATTTCTCTTTTGACTGCCCCGATCTCGATCAGCCGAAAACAAAGCTCTTATTTTCTGTTGAGTAATAGTTCGAGTAAGTCTTGAATGGGCCCCTCGAAAGCTTAATGCAAATAAACGCATTTTTGTTCTACGTCTACGAGCTATATATCCCCGTCTAATTCTAGTCATTGAATAGATGAAACTTCCACCGAATAACTAATTTTTTTCTTTTCTTTGAGTTATTCTTTTCCCCTTTCCTAATCTATTAAGAACAAAACGGATTTTTCCAATGTATAAAATAAAAATTCCAAGGGCTTTGGCTACTATAACCTTCCTGACCGCGATTTTTTCTTTTTTTTTTAGGCATTTCAATGCGAAATAAGAAATTATATTGTGCTATAGGTGTGAAAAATAGAAAAAAATAGATAAAGAAATAGCGGGTTCCTTCGTTTCTATGGTGACTTCCTAAACGGTGAGGTCTTCTCTATACACCGGAGCCTTTACTTCATTTAATCAACGTTATTGGTAACTTGTATAGTTCACCCTTTTTGGCTCTACCCCTGAATTATCCAGCAATAGGCCCTTCACAATGAGATCTACCTATACAGTAACGGTATTTAATTACGAAAGTTAGCTGGGTAGCTGACCCTTTTAGTCCGTTTTTGCCAGAGTAGGAGCTTAATCTTTATACCTTTCTTTATTTATTTATTATTTCATTTAAAAGTTAAAAGTAAATTTTTTAAGTTAAATTAAATAATAAATAAGTTAAAGTTAAATAAGTAAATAAGAAAGTAAATAAAAAAAAGATTTCCTCCGCTTAATGGCTAACCATTTGCTACCAATGGAGAATTGCTTCTCATCTTAACTTGAGATTTGCACCAACGGAACCCATAAAATTTATACACAATGTAGGAATGTGATAGCTTTTATTATTCTTTTTTTTTTTATATATAGTGAATGGAGTCCCTTCGTACATTCTATACTATTCCCCGGTACTGATCATTGATACTGGAAAGTTTTTTATTGCTTTTGTACCAGCTCATGGTATGATATAAACGAGTCGCACATACACCCGAGTACATGTTCCTCGACGTTGAGGGCATCCCCGAAGAGCGGGGGATTTCGTTCGATTTCTGATTGGCTGTCTTGTATTTCTAATAAGTTGTTTAATAGTTGGCATGCTGAATTGTATACATAATGGGCTGGTTTAGATTGATCTGATCCAAACCGGAGAAGTCTGAATTACTTCTAGTTCTTAGAATAGTAAAATCATAGATAAAATCTCAAATTGTGTATTCCAGCTTATTTTCATTCACCTGCTACAAGATCATCACTTCTCCTCACTTGATATAAGATCAATAATTCCATAAGCTTTTGCTTCTGTTGCTGACATAAAAGAATCTCTATCTAGGTCTTCGGCTATAAACCACAAGGGTTTCCCCGTTCTTTCTGCATAAGCCTTTGTGAGGCTTTCACGCAGGATCGCTAGTTCTCGCGCTTCGGATGCAGTAGTATCCTCCGGTGGTAACTTACTACCAGGTTGATGCAGCATTACCCTGATGATATAACATAATAAAAAGTTCTTCTATCTCGCATGATAAAGCGAAGAGAAAAGAAAGATAAAGACTAATATAATAGATAGAATTGAACAACCGTACGGGCATCTTTGATGCATTGCATATGCATACGGCTTTACAATAAAATTGACCCTTACCCTCCAAGAAAGGGAAAAGTAAAATATACCAGACCCTGGTGGTCTAAATGATCAAATGGCCACCCTTCCTTTTGGAATAGTTAAAAACTACTATGATGGCTCCGTTGCCTTATATTAATATTAATTACTTTAATATATTCATTTTGTTTTTGTTTGTGATTCAGCAATCCCAAAGTTTCTTTTTGAGCCAATCAAAGAAAAAATCCTGTTTTTTTTCGCACTCCTTGCATAACTGCATAACAAACATAATAGAAATCTTTTTAAGAGCCTTTCGGTGTGAACAAAAAAGGTTTGTGACGCTGAGTTGGGCTCCCGATAAATAAGAGAAAATCGGAAATACCCTTTCTCCCATACTACTCTCTCGATACATAATCTAATGTTTTGAAAAAACAATGCAAAATTTTATCATTATCATATCGAATTCGAAGTGCCATGCTATTTTTACTTAATATATATTCCTATTTCCTAGGGCGAAGGCATAGTCTTCTTTTTTCTCTTAAATCATTGGCGCCAAGCGTGAGGGAATGCCATACGTTTGCTAACTGCTCCTCCGGCCAAGATCAAAGATGCCATTGAAGCGACTGTCCCCATGCCAATTGTATGGACATCTGGTTTTATAAATTGCATAGTATCATAAATCCCTAGTCCAGGTACTATCCAACCGCCGGGAGAGTTTATAAACAAATGCTGATCCTTGGTCGGATCCTCAATAGCGAGATATACCATAAGACCCATAATTTGATTTGAGATCTCGCTCGCAACCTCTTGTACTAAAAAAAGCAGTCTTTGTCGATAAAGTCGGTTGATTAGGGTACAATTGTAGCCCGTAGGAACCGTACACGCGTCTTTTGATGCATACGGTTCAAAAAAATTGTGAAAACAAAAAAAATCAATGTATGGATTCCAGTCCTCTTTCTTTTAGGTTCTTTCTTACTTCTAACGAAAGGGTTTGTCTTCTTCAATAAAGACGGCTTTTTACTATAAATTATACATAAATAAATAAAACAAAAAAATCACTAAACTTATTGAATTAACTTCTCATTGATGTATTGTTTCATCGAGATTCAACCCTAATCGCGATGGTATTCTCTTGTTCCTGAGTGGGTGTCTTTCATCTTTTTAGGTTTATGCTGTACTCCGGGTAACGATTCACCCAATTTAGATTTGCACATATAGGACAAGCACTTCCGCATTACCATTTCTTTTTGTTATGACGTTCTACTTTTTCAATTCACTTCTATCAAGTTTGTTCATTAACAGTTTACGATCAACTTGGTTGAATCATTTCTGCTAGAACGCATAATCTTGGGTTTTTCTAAACGGAGCCTGGATACTTCAGTTTTTTTTAGTCCGACTAAGACAACCATAAATTATTCTAATTGATAATAGTAATATGAATCCTCCAAAAATGAATCTAATTGTACTTCACGCTCCAAACTTTTGAGGATTCAATGAATCTTTATTGGGTGAAACAGAGGATATCTCGATTGTGGGAGAGAACGGGGAAATCCCATATGGCCCAATATATCTGACAAGTCGCACTATAGGTCAACCCAAGATGCATCTTCCTCCCCGAAACATTGGAAAGGTACTTTTGGAACACCAAGTGGCATAAATTGAAAGAGAAAAGAGTTGCGAACTCGATTTGACTTTGATGTGGAAACGTAACAATATTCTTTTTTTGTCTTTAGAATATTGGCTTTTAGCTTTAGATTCGAAAAGGTCATAAAGAAAAACAGAACAAATAAAGTCAAATTATTACGAACAGGGCAATGAATAAATATGTACGCATTCTCTCATAGAAAATGATATTAGTCCCCGTTGCATATTGATACTTATCGAGTATAGAATAAATCTGCTTCTCTTTGTTCCTACGAATAGAATTGTTCCATTGTTTTATTACCAACAGAATAGAACAAATATTAACCCCTGCTCTGAAATAATTCACCGACCGGGGAGGTCCATAGGATAGTAATACTAGAGTGTTTTCCAATGCAATAAAGTTACGTAGTGTTTATTTATGGTTGATAAAGGGGTATTTCCATGGGTTTGCCTTGGTATCGTGTTCATACCGTTGTATTGAATGATCCCGGCCGGTTACTTTCTGTTCATATAATGCATACAGCTCTGGTTGCTGGTTGGGCCGGTTCGATGGCTCTGTATGAATTAGCAGTTTTTGATCCCTCTGACCCTGTTCTTGATCCAATGTGGAGGCAGGGTATGTTCGTTATACCCTTCATGACTCGTTTAGGAATAACCAATTCATGGAGCGGTTGGAGTATCACAGGAGGGGCTGTAACGAATCCGGGTATTTGGAGTTACGAAGGTGTAGCTGGAGCACATATTGTATTTTCTGGGTTATGCTTTTTGGCAGCTATCTGGCATTGGGTATATTGGGATCTAGAAATTTTTTCTGATGAACGGACAGGGAAACCTTCTTTGGATTTGCCTAAGATCTTTGGAATTCATTTATTTCTTTCGGGGGTGGCTTGCTTTGGTTTTGGTGCATTTCATGTAACCGGCTTGTATGGTCCTGGAATATGGGTGTCCGACCCTTATGGACTAACAGGAAAAGTACAACCCGTAGATCCAGCATGGGGCGTGGAAGGTTTTGATCCTTTTGTTCCGGGAGGAATAGCCTCTCATCATATTGCAGCAGGGACGCTGGGGATATTAGCGGGTCTATTCCATCTTAGTGTCCGCCCCCCACAACGTCTATACAAGGGATTGCGTATGGGAAATATTGAAACCGTCCTTTCTAGTAGTATCGCTGCTGTCTTTTTTGCAGCTTTTGTTGTTGCCGGAACTATGTGGTATGGTTCAGCAACTACTCCGATCGAATTATTTGGGCCCACTCGTTATCAATGGGATCAGGGCTACTTCCAGCAAGAGATATATCGAAGAGTTAGTGCTGGGCTAGCAGAAAATCAAAGTTTATCAGAAGCCTGGTCTAAAATTCCTGAAAAATTAGCTTTTTATGATTACATCGGAAATAATCCGGCGAAAGGGGGATTATTCAGGGCGGGTTCGATGGATAGCGGGGATGGAATAGCAGTTGGATGGTTAGGACACCCCATCTTTAGAGATAAAGAAGGACGTGAACTTTTTGTACGTCGTATGCCTACCTTTTTTGAAACATTCCCAGTCGTTTTGGTAGACGGCGACGGAATTGTTAGAGCGGATGTTCCTTTTCGAAGGGCAGAATCGAAATATAGTGTTGAACAAGTAGGTGTAACTGTTGAGTTCTACGGCGGCGAACTCAACGGAGTGAGTTATAGTGATCCCGCTACTGTGAAAAAATATGCTAGACGCGCTCAATTGGGTGAAATTTTTGAATTAGATCGTGCTACTTTGAAATCCGATGGTGTTTTTCGTAGCAGTCCAAGGGGTTGGTTTACTTTTGGACATGCTTCATTTGCTTTGCTCTTCTTCTTTGGACACATTTGGCATGGTGCTAGAACCTTGTTCAGAGATGTTTTTGCCGGAATTGACCCGGATTTAGATTCTCAAGTAGAATTTGGAACATTCCAAAAAGTAGGGGATCCGACTACAAGAAGACCGGCAGTCTGATACAACACTGCTTTGTTATCTTTTGTCTCTCTTCTCTTTTTATAATTTGTCATAGGGGACCAGCTCGCAGATAAATAAAAAAAAAAAGTCATGATTCAGACCAAGATTTCTCTGGTCCCCCCATAAAAACCATAAAAAGAAAATCAAAATAAGCAAACAGGTATGGAAGCTATAATTGTAAACCGCGATCGAATCTATGGAAGCACTGGTTTATACATTCCTCTTAGTCTCGACTCTAGGAATAATTTTTTTCGCTATTTTTTTTCGAGAACCGCCTAAAATTTCAACTAAAAGGTTGAAATGATTTTTCATTATCTCAATTGAAGTAATGAGCCTCGCAATATTAATATTGCGAGGCTCATTACTTCAACTAGTCCCCATGTTCCTCAAACGGATCTCTTAGTTGTTGAGAAGGTTGCCCAAAAGCGGTATATAAGGCGTACCCAGTAAAACTTACAAGTAAACCAGATAGAAAGACGGCTACAAGGGTTGCTGTTTCCATTCTTAATATAATTTCAAGACCCAAATGGATCTATGATAAGATCATTTATTTTACCATAGGATGGTATACAAAGTCAAGACCCAAATGGATCTATGATAAGATCATTTATTTTACCATAGAATGGTATACAAAGTCAAGAGATCTCACTGAATACAATAGGATTTATGGCTACACAAACTGTTGAGAACAGTTCTAAATCTGCTCCAAGACGAACTAATGCAGGGAGTTTATTAAAACCATTGAATTCGGAATATGGTAAAGTAGCCCCTGGGTGGGGAACAACTCCTTTGATGGGTGTCGCAATGGCCCTATTTACAGTATTTCTATCTATTATTTTGGAGATTTATAATTCTTCCGTTTTATTGGATGGAATTTCAATGAATTAGATCTATAAGAATCGCAAAGTTTTACAAAATAAATCATTTAGAGCCCGGGTTTCGAGCCCATTCCATTTTATTTTGGGAGTTCAATCGTGGAATTTCTTTGTTTCTGTATTCCCGGAATATGAGTGTGTGACTTGTTCTAATCGATCCTATTGATAGTACAGAAAATGGTTCTGTCATCTTGATAGAGATGATTCTACTTCGTCGGATATTTATTCTAGTATCTGGGACACGAAATAGATTAAGAAATTTTGGAACTATGATTCATACTTAATCTTCAGACCT